AATTTGGTCGTGATGGGGATTGTGATCCTGGGAACTTCAGGTGTTCGCAGCTCGACTTCGGCCAGAGCCTGTCGGGGACCGAATCCTGGAATTCTAATTGTCCTAGCCCCTGATTTCGGAGTTCTTCGAGAGCCGGGACCCTTTTACGGAAAGGCACCACACTACACGGCAAAACTTTCAGAGGTTTCGAGAACACGGGGAATATGGGATAGTTAGTGGGGGTTGGTCAGGCTCTATTGCTCGTTTAGTCACTCTAGGAATTTTGGTAGTGTAACGGCCTCTACAACAATAGGCATGTTACTATGGGCTGTTCCACATAGCTCACTACATTGTCCGTAGAACACACCCTCTCTTTGGATGATGGCACTTGTTTGGTTTAGTCTACCTGGACAGGCGTCAATTTTGATCCCTAAAGAAGGAACGTAGAAGTCATGGATTACGTCGTTTGCAGTTACCACAATACGGATGTGTGTATCAATTGGGGCCACTAGTCTGTTATCTACGTCAAGAGAGTGTAGTTGTCCCTCCTCAAGTAGGTCATCTGGGATGATGTATGACTCAAGTTGGATTGTCTCTCCACTGTCGTTAATGAAGTCAGAGTACTCGTATACTCAGTATCATTGGTATCCGATCGCTTTGATTGTCATTGCTGGGTCGATCACCTCGTCACTTAGATATAGAAGCACGAATGATGGTAGTGCAATAAAGATCAGAACGACAGCTGGGAAGATTGTTCAGATAACCTCGATTGTTGTTCCGTGGATCATATATTTATATGAAATTGGGTTTTTTGCAAATGTTACAATGATGCTATAAAGCATGTATGTTACAAGTGTTAGGATAATTACCATGTAGAACATGATAATGTCATGTAGCTCGATAATTCCCTCCGCAATCGCTGTGGCAGAATCTTGGAAGTAGATTCCTCATGGCTTAGGAACGTCGTTAAAGATTGTGTTCAGAAGTAAGTTTGTCATTTTTTTGTTTATTGCATACTTGGGATGCTAATTCTTAGTTACGAATAATCTGACTCGAACAGATACTTTATGATTGGAAATCATTGAGTCTACCATTAACTTATATTCGCTGATTACTTATAGCCCTTCGAGCATAGAACCCGACGGGTCCAGGATGCGACAGGGGAGGAATGGGCGAGGGACTCAGGCTCCTGAGATGCTTGGTTGGGGAGGATAGTTAGAGATGGGGCAGGCCCTCTAAACATAAGAGAATGCGTTGAAGACATAAAGAACACAAGGCACGAATAGAGTGAACCCGAATAGGAGAGGAAGGAAAACTAGTCAACAAAGGTTGATCAGGTTATCATAAGTGAATCTAGGGAAAGAGGCTCTGACTCAGATGAATGTAAACATAAGCATGATTAATTTAATGGCGAGAGCAATTCCGTAGAGAGCCCCTTCTGCGAGGTTGTAAGGAAGAGAGTATTGGATGCCATTCAGAGGGAATAGGAAGATGTCGTTGAGGACGCTGATGTTCAGATATCCCCCCAGGAATAGGATTGTGGTGCTAGCACACATCAGGATGAGGTTACTATACTCGGCCAGGAAGAAGAACACGAAAGGACTACCAGAGTACTCTGTGAAGAACCCTGCAACAAGCTCACTTTCTGCCTCCACAAGGTCGAACGGTGGTCTGTTTGTTTCTGCGACAGTACTAATGAAGAAGATGATAAACAGTGGGAAGAGCGGGATGAAAAGTCACACGATACGCTGTGTCTCGATGTAAGTAGTGATGTTCAGAGTGCTTACAAACATAATACAGATGATGTAAATTGTTGTCAGAACCAGCTCATAACTAATGAGTTGTGCAGTGGATCTAATGGAACCCATAAAGGAGTATTTACTGTTGGAACTTCATCCAGAAAGTAGCACCCCGAAGACTCCCAGACTCCCGATGGCAAGAGAGAATAGGATACCGTTCTCCATATCCCCGAGAGTGATCGCAGGCCCAAGAGGGATCACGACTCATCCGATCAGTGCAGTGATCAGAGTGATAAGAGGACTCATTACGAGGATGTATTTATTGGATTCCTTAGGAAGGATAATTTCCTTAATAAGAAGTTTCACCGCGTCGGCGAATGCTTGTAGAAGTCCGTAGTACCCGACGGCATTAGGACCTAGTCTACGTTGGAGGTATCCTAACGTTTTACGCTCTGCAACTGTCAGATAAGCGACACTGAAGAGAACGCAAACAAGGAAGATAAGAATTTCGATTATGTCTAAGATCATTGGTTTGGTGGTTTGCCTCCAATAATGTTTCTCACATTATTGAGACCTCGGGCGATCGTGCCCGCTTCGAATCTCGAACTTCGCAAAGGGTCTGACTTACCTATTTCGTGATTATAATAACTCCGATGATTGTCAGTAGTAGAATTATACCTGTGATAAGCATTGTCACTGAGTATTGTGTGAATAGTAGCTCCCCGATCACTTTTAGCTCCGAGTACGTTCTAAGATCCACTCCTGTAGCCTGGTTTCCTGTGCTGATGACGTTAAACACCTCTATCGAGTCAGAGATCTCCGCCGCAGAGTAGTCCACGTTACTTAGCCCATTTATATATGAGAGAATGTCCCCAGATGTCTTAACACCCTCGACGTTGGCAGTTACAAGCACGAAGCCTATTGTGATAAGACTTATGATGATAAGCAGCACGTCTTGTTTATTTGAGGCGATGGATAGTTCCGAGATCTTGATGTTGATGAGGGATAGGATGAAAAGGAATAGGATCGCGATCGCTCCTACATATACTAGGATGTAGATTAGTCCCAGTACCCCTAGTCCTGTGTAAAACAGGTAGATGCTCACGTTCACATACAGCAGGATCAGGTAAATGATTGAGACTACCGCATTACGACTGAAGATTACACATAGAGCTGTGATCACGCTGAGGTACTCAAACACCACGATTAGGCTGTTGTTTAACTCTAGTTGAGTGTTAAATAGCTCGATTAAAAACATTGTTCGATTGTTGCGCCGACTTCTCGGTAAGTTCTTGACTCTATTGTTCTTGCCCATCCACCTTGGGTGAATTGGTCGTTCTTAATTGGAATTGAACCAATGACATAGCATTAACAGTGCTGTGTTTTACCACTAAACTATAAGAACTTGGATTAAACCTTACTTATACCTACTCTTTCGCGCTCCTCTTGGTGCACAAAGTAGGCTTGGATGTAGAATAGTTAGTGGTGATTTAATCCTTAAGGATTATGATTGTAGCGCTGGGCTATTGAATGTGTGAAGAGCTGGTGGTGTTGAAGTAATTCACTCGATTGAGGCTGCTTTAACACTGTTGTTCTCGTTCACGAAGATTTGGTTTGACTCTAGGAAGTCAGGCTCTGAAAGATTAGCCACAGCTACTGTGTTTTTATTCTCTAGTCCATTCACTAGTTGGTCGTAGATAATGTAGAAGAATAGTACTAATGAGATCAGTGAAATAATTGATCCGAAACTTGAAATGTAGTTTCATCCTAGGTACGCATCTGGGTATTGAGGGATACGACGTGGCATTCCTTGCATTCCTAATGCGTGCATTGGCATGAATGTTAGGTTTGTTCCAATAAATAATGTAAAGAATTGGATTTGAGATAGTCTCTCATTGTAGTATAGTCCGAATACTTTAGGACTTCAGAAGTAATATCCAGCGAATAATGAGAATACTGCTCCCAGTGATAATACATAATGGAAGTGCTGAGTTTATTTAAACTCATGGACTATATTTTTATCTAATATTTTAGAAACTCAAGCTACCTTGGCTCATTGTGGGTTCTGGTATTTAATCCAATCCAAGAGAAAACGGGCGTAGACCCTATGTTCTGGACTACCTTTCGCTGTTTTATATTTTCGAATCTCGATAAATGACTTTATCTTAGAAACCCGATAAAATTTCATATCCGAATATAGACGGTGGATCATGAAATAATCATAGATCGGGATCATACTTTGTACGTTTTGAAATTTGAATAGGATGCTATCTTTTCTTACCCCACCCGATTTATATGTTCTTTCGAGTATATAAGGTTTCGCTCCTGGAATTACATAATCTAAACACAATTTCTTTGAATTTTTATTTAGTTTGAATTCTAAGGCACATTCTATTCTATTACCACTGTAGTTAAAGATAATTGACCCGTCCGTATCCATCAGTCCCGCAAAATAGGGATCGTTGGCCGGAATTTGGTAGTCCGCCTCTTTGAACTGGATGTTTACGTAATCACAGGACTCTTTAAAGCCCTTGATTTTTAGTCTCATGAGACCATTTAATCTTATAATTAAATATCTCATTTCCGCATACGTTGAGACTATGTATAAACTATATGGCTTGTTTCTTACGGCGTTTATTCTTCCAAAATGTAATTGATTTTGTATATATGTTAAGATTCGTATATCACGGTTATGTAATTTTATACGAATAGCTTTTAATACACGTTTACCATTCAGATTTTGGATATCAAAGTTCCCGTCCCCATCCAGAATTCCTGCTAATCTTTTAAAGAAATCTTCTGAGAGGTTGTTAGAACTAACGCTTGAATTAGATAATTGACGTATAGTCTCTGAGAATCCGCTTGAGCGTTTTCGGCTGATTGTATGTACAAAGGATGTGCTTATAGCATTGTTATTATTTTCACTATTTTTGTTGCACAATAAAGTGCTCACATCTATGGGAATAGTTCCTTGAAGATTCGACCCTAATGGGAGAATCCTAACTGGATTCTTATACACAAGAAATAGTAAACAACAAGCTAGATACATAGTTTCCAGCATATAGTCAATTGCAGAAAGGTTAACCCCACTGAAGTTAATTAATTGTCAACCTTTCAGGCCCATTTGAGCAACTACGTAATATGACAATAGGATCTAAAGACCAGATAAATGGCTTTAGATTTCATATCCTAACTCAAGAGAGTCCTTATTAGATGAGGGATTCAGTACAAACCGAATCTAGGATATATTATTTTACCTTATTCACATAAGGGATCGGACTATATTTTATCGATGTCTTATTACTAAGACTTATTAAACTTAATTAATGTTGATTATCACATGTAGTCTCTACGGAGTCCAATATATTAACATATTGGTTCCCACGGTATGACCTTAAAATTTTCCTTGATATATTGCAGTCTCTATCTTTTAAGGCTTCACCGTTAGCATATTTCTTCGAAATATACCGATAAATAAAATAATAAACTTTATCATAGTGATATGACGACATGACACTTTAAATTTTCTTTTTCCCAGGAATTAGGAAGATATGTGTATAAAATTTAGTCATTTGCTCGTTTTTATTCCCTAATAATGGATATTCCATTAAATGATGATATATATTTAATAGTACACTTCTTCGATATACTTCGATTATATAGAAATTTTTATATGGGTTTCGAATTTGATTTTTTATATTAAAAAATAAGACTATACTTTGTATTAAATCATATTCATTATCTTGAGATATTGAAAATGAATGATTATTATTAGTAGTACGTAAAGAAAACGAAGATTCCGCTTCCATAAACCCTGATAATCAACCTTTGTAATAATCTAATGTATACATATTACTATTATATAAATTATTAAAGCCGTTATAATAAATTAAACTCTCATTTTTAAAAAAATCTTTATAGTTCTCATATAAATTTGTATCAAATTTATTATTTCTATTATTTAGATAAAAATCATAGTCTTTTAAATGCATACATAATAACATAAATTTTAATTGATAGTATCTTCTATATTGTAATGGAGGGTATTTATAATAAACTTCTCGAATTAAGTTATATATTTGATCTCTATCATCCATAACTCATATAACTTTCTCCGACTTATTCAGGATTCGTACTGAACCTTTTAAGATTTTCGATATTTCAACTAACATCTTATAGTTCGATGGTAAATTCTTTAATTGGATTATCATACGGTATTGTATTGATTTAGATTTTTTATCTTTACTTACCCAATAATTCGTTTGAATACTACCATCTCCATCCATTAAACCAACTCAAAACATTTTCACATATTCATTTCATTCATCTGAAGTAAATTTCGATTTTTTTTCATCTATTGTGTATTTTAAATAATTTAATTTAATACCTTTATTAAGGGCAAATGCGGGCTCTTTATCATGGAATGCAATATCAAGACTAGCGTTGGCTAGTGCTACTCCTGTAACTCCTCCTACTGTGAATAGGAAGATAAATCCTAAAGCATAAATGAAAGGAGTTGTGAATCTTAGTGATCCTCCATATAATGTTGCTCTTGTTTAACCTTAAACCTTCTCAGGTTCTTGATAATGAGGTTTTTACCCATTTATCATAGCTAGTTAAATAATGTTAGGAGATTCGGCATGAATTTCTCCTATTGAGTATGACTCAAACCATCGCTGGCACTGTTGGATTATACCTTATGTTTTCATACCAGTCCTTGTGGGTTAGAAAACCTGGAGCGTCTAATCTCTACGCTTTTACATGTAAGTTTCCTATACATGATTTAGTTCGGCGATTGTCTCTATTTAATTTGTATTCTCAAATAGAGGGTTCTCCCGAGTTTGCCCCAATAATATTGATCTGTATAGTTGTATTTTAGGACAAATTGACAAAGTGATCTAGTAATTTATATCTCATTGATGGAGTAATTAAATCCTTGATATGTGGATACAACTTCTTAGTTGATTCTGAACGAATATAAACTGTATATAGATTTCTGCTCTTATGTAGCGTACAGTCGAGGTCGAACTTAATTTTAAGGATATCCATAAAGAAGATGAGTTCCTTGCAACTAAAATTCTGAAGATGTAGATTTAACCCGCGGTTTTTACGAGCACCATCACTCATTATAATGTGAGCAAGGCTTTCGTAAGTGATAATATCATAAAGATTGTGTGGCATGATCTTAACATTATCTTTATAAAACCATAACCTTATAACACTAAAACAAGGCAGAGTTCGAGTCATAAATTGAAGACCGTAATAAGTCTTATTATTGATTCTCGATTTGACTAGTTTAGGATAAGCTATGCAATAGTGAGATAATTGCATAAAGGTGAAGAAGAAATACTCGTGATGAATAATTGACTGTTTAAAGCCGAATCTACATTTGCCAATGGGCTCTCGACGTAAAACTTTTGAGCCACTGGTCTTATTAATATAGCCGTCAGAAAGAAGAAGGCCCACTAGAATACCTAAATGTCTATTAGGTATACCTACTAAGTGTTTTACAATGCTGGTATACTTTTTTTTACCAACATTAGATTCCAAATTGTCACCATAAATGACTAATGCCTTTTCTTGGTTGTTTGGTTGTAAATAATATCTATTCGAACGAGGATATAAATTATAGACTGAAATGTCACCATAAATAGATGATTTTGATTCATCTATCAGATCAATACACTTGTCGACCAGCTTAAGATAATTCTTGCTAAAGGAATAATCCAGTCAACTGAAGATTTTAACTCCTGTAGGAATTGCAATAATCATTGTGAAATAGCAGATTAATCCCCAATAGCAGTGCTATTAATTAATTAAAAAGCCTTTCCCGAACCGTACGTGCAGCTTTCACCGCATACGGCTCTCCATATCGACAGTGTCGATACTGTCCCCCTTCGATAGTCTGTAAATAAAAAAGAAAACCGTAGTCATTATTTTTACTATCTACTATGGGGACTCCGTCAACCTGAATATAATAAAGGGTATCCAGGTCGATCCCAAGTTCTCATTTATGATCAATATATACCACCATTCTTGCGAATGGGATTCCTATGGAATTATTTTAGGTCCTACCCTTTTCAAATATCTTATGATTTACTCTATAGGGGAAGTGCTACTTTACCCTACCATAATCGAAGATCGAGAGATATTAATTAGTAGGACCATGATAGTCTTAGCTCAGAGATGAACACATACACTAAGGTATGCTATATCCCTTTTTTAAACATGCTATTGTCAGTTGCAGATTACTCTGCATACCTAAGTTTAATGCTTTATATCACTATACCTATAAATGGATTTTGTACAGAAATTCCTTTATCATAAAAGGCTCTAACTGTACACGTATCTTTTGCAGCTCCTTTTGGGGTATAAATATTCTCGGCTTGCCTTTTTCTAAAAAAATCCTTGTTTCGAGATCGAATTTGATTCTTAAGATGTTCATTAAAAGCACGATTTCTTTAAAGCTAAAAGAGTCGGTACAAAGGATAGTCCCTTTGTTCTTTTTACTACCATTCCCCATGATTCAATGAGCCAAACTAATATAATTTATATAATCAAAGAGTTCTGCTTTTATAACCTTTTTGTTGGAGTATTTAGACTCTAAAAAAAGATTTGTAATAGGATTTATGGCTTGTAAACTTCTAGTAGTTAAAGTTAACGCAAAGAAACGCTTCCCCCTTTTTATGTTTGAAGTAATGTGTGGGTAGCTAGAAAATAAGGATTTTAATTCGTTTAACAAGAAGTAGATATATTTAATATGTTTCATCGATTGTTTAATTGAGACGGCGGGATTTCAACCTGGTCTTTTTTTGATCCAGGCATCCGATAAAATCATTCCCACCAATATACTCTTTTGTTTATGAGTTAGATCTATCGCGTTTCTGGCTTCTCGTGTTAAAATACCTTTAGTTAACTCCATATTGTGATGCGCCGACTTATAATGTTCGTAGTTTTTGTGATATAATCAACTATCTCATAGAACTAAATTCGAACATTTGGCAGAATCAAACCTATCTACCAATTGGGTAGACGTAGAAGAAAATTCCTTTGAAGGACTGTAATTTATAGGTAAATAGGAGTAAATTGTGATAGGGTGTTTTACACCCATGATCATAAATAATGAAATGGCGCACGTAGCACTTGTGAAGTATGCTCTAGTCGGTGGACTATATCTTTCTCCTATAATTTTTATTGGTATTACCAAAGGGACTTGACACTCTCAGCTTTCGCTGTTATAGGAGATTTAACGTATGAGCCCACGTAGCGGGATCCAAAGCGAATGCTACGTGAGCTAGGAATTCCCTTGTGAGGGATGGCGAAAAGCCAATCCTAGTCTCTGAAGTTCTTTTTAATATCTCGGATATTTTCTAAACCTCTTTTAGTCAAATGTTTTTTTTCTTGGATCATGAGATAAACCTTACGCCACCTAATATAGTGGAGATATTTACTATCGTTTAAGGGAGGGAATTGGTCGAAGTATTTGATCATGTTGTGTGAAATCTTGAAGCTTGTGGAAGAGTAAGCGAATATCTGACGCACATCATCTTTATAGATGGTGCTTATGCTCCCGCCAAAGGCGGTCTTGATAACGTCCAAGGCTTCCCGGAACTTTTGCTTTATCCTTAGATGGATAACGACATTAAACCCGAGCTTGTGGGTTTTTGACTCCTTTATATCGATCCCAAAGGACCCGTCCGCATCGGCGAACCCAGCAAATCAAGGATTACTCCACAGATCAAATTCTTTAATAGGGAGAATAGGCATGTTTAACTTGAGGTCATATTCATAGCGTTTCAGATTAAACATCTTGTAAGGAGCTACGAATTTTCCATTTATTAGCTCGAAGACCCGTTTACGTGCATCTTTGGAGTAAAAGCAAAGCCGAATGGCGGCCTTTCCTCTATATGGCATTATACGACCATAACCTATTCTCTCCTTCAGCCAATACGCATTTTTGGCGTCTTTATCACTGAAGGCAATTGAGATTTCCCTTTCGCCAATATACCCATCACCTTCGATTAGCCCGGCTAGGTAATAGCCGAACATTTCGTCGTCCTTTAACAGGGCGTTTTTAGGCTCCGACTTCTCCGCTCTATAGCGGGGTCCCAGATGGACCGATACAAGTTGGCGGGCGAGGTTTTGATTAAGACTAAAAAAGTAAAAATTACTTGCCGATTGTTTATAATACTCCTGCATTCGCGAGAGTATGGGGCCCGGGATTTTTCCTAATACACGTCCTAATCGGGGTTGTAAGTGGACCAGGGCCGAGTTTAAAGTTTCCGGCATACAGTTAAATAATAAGAGCCCCATTACTGGGGCTCACGACACTAGAGGGGTATCTGTGTCAAGTCCTACTACGTACATGTGATGCAAAAATGTTAACTAATTATATATATTAGTCCACTATTATAGTGCTTCTTTTACAAGAAGTGTCGGACTATATCTTCATCTTTTTAGGGTGTGCAGCCCCTGTTTTAATATTTAAACTATTATTAATATTAATTTCTTTTTTTAAAATTTTTACTTGAGATAATCCTTCTACAGTTAAATGCTTTTTATTTATTACCATATTGTATATTAATAATCAATTTTTATAAGAAAGAGCTTTTTTTGTTAATAGAGGATATTTCTTAAAATAAATTACTATATGATTCATATTCTTAAACCCAGTTGCTGTATATCTATATACTCCCATTGTCTCAGCTCTTAATTTTACTTTACCAAATCCAAATAAATGTTTTATTATATTAAGCACATCTTCATCTTTTTGATCAAGTATGTATCTCATTTTTATAACAGAATCTAATTTAGATCTTGCATTTGATGTAATAGATACATTAAAACAACCTTCTGCATCTGTAAATCCAGAAATTCAAGCATCTTGTAATGTTATAGGTACAGCTTTATTAATAAATATTATTGTATTTTCTCCAAACCTTTTATTTAAAATATTTATCCAGAATGATAATTGTTTAATTCTATGGGAAATTACTAAATTTCCATTAAATAAATGAGCTAATAAAAGTATTTGGTAAGGGTTTTCAACAATTAATCTATAAAAATCATTTTTATTACCACTTTTTCCTGAGGGGAAATGTTTAACAACACCTATGCCCAATATTTTTTGAACTTGGTATAAAATATTACTTTCTTTTTGAGTAAGAACGAATCTGAATCTAGTATTATTTGCATAACTTTGAATTGCTCCATCTCCTTCTACAAATCCTATAAATCAAGTTAATCAATTATCAGATATGTGTAATTCTTTCCCAAAGAATTCTTTATAATAATTATTAAATATTAAAAAATTAAAAGATGTTCTGCTTATAGTCTCTGAAGCTCTCTGTGTAAAGTTTAAGAACAGATTGCCTGCAGGTTGTGTATAGCTATATGTAGTTTTACTTTTCAAAGTCCCATATAACACTAAACAGTTCCAGCATATAGCAGAATTAATTAAAACACCTTTATTGCTAAAGGGTGAAGCCAAATAACTTCATACACAGAATCCTAGGAATCCGATACTTCCCATCGCATAGCAAAAATTTTTAATAAGAAATTATTGTAATCTATTCTTCATGCTTAAATTTCTTTTTATCTTGTTAAACCCTTCTTCCGTTAGATGTTTCCCCGATTTGATTATAGAGAAACATTCTTTGAAAGAATCAAAATCCTTTGACTTAATATTCTTTAAAGGATAACTCTCAAAAAGGTATTATAATATTGAATCAAAATCTTGAACAATGAAATCACATCTTAATTTCTTGGATCTTTCGTGCACAAACCCGCAGTTTAAAGTCTTTTGTAAAAGTTTCATGAGTTCAATATCTTTGGAATGTTGGGCTACATGAAATCTATAGTATAACTTTTTCGGGTTGAAGTTTAGTAGGATAAACCCCCATCTCCTGCAACAAAACCAGACTCATTGAGATTCTAATTTTGTCGGTAAAGTTCTTGTCGGCATTTCCACCGATCTTATTTCTTCATTCGAATAGAACTTTATGACGTTCTTAGATACACCTTTAATGGATTTGTAATATGAAAGAATCGTATAAAACCCTTTAAAGGTTAAATGTTCTTTATTCGTAATGATATCAAGGACTTTACATCATAAAATCTCCTTGCTTTTTAGTTAATAAAGGATATTTGAGAAAATGAGGGATAATCACTTTATTAAGTAATGCAAGGCTTGTGACTCTATAAACAGATTCTACGATCTTTTCGGTTGTAGACATTACCTACTCCAAAATATTTATCTGATATAAAATCTCTTTATAGAATGTAAATGAATTTCAAAAGATGCTCTCACTTTTCACAGTGATAGGGTTTTCATTTCAATAATAATACTAAAACAACCTTCGGCATCAACAAATCCTGTGATTCATTGCGGGTCGAATTTTGCATTATTGCATGAGATATTTTCTTATTAAATTATTCTTTTTTGGACTATATCTTAATTTCAGGGTTTTTAAACCTGAAATTCCCCTTGTGTAGTCTCTGAGGTCCTTAAAAAAGAAATTAAAGACCTGCTGATTGTTAATTGTAATATTCTTAACTTTGTTACCTAGATATTTCGTGGTATTTAAGACTTTATAACTTTTCAGCATATTAAGGGGTTTAATATTAATATTAGTTAATATTGGCCTATTGACCATACCTAATTGCATCTTAACTTAAGAGTTAAGTGGACCATTTCTTTATTAGTTTTTGTAATTGTCCCATTTATCTTTTAAAGTAAACCATTCCTGGTATGAAGCAGAACCCATTGGGGAGTTGCGATAGTGTTTGACGGCATAAAGATCCAGGATCATGTCACATCTAATGTGCTTTGATGTCCGAAGAGGGAACTCGCTGAAATAGTGATTTATGAGGTTAAGTATTTCCGCCTTTTTAAACACTGTGTATTTAAAAGCCTGACCCGACTTCGCAGGGTAAATAGTTCCTCCATAAACTTTTTGAAGCTCGTCTAAAAGGTACTTATTATTTTGAGTTACGGAGATGAAAACTTGATCCGATAAAGGGTTATAATAAATCGATCCATCGCTATCTATCATTCCACTAAACCACCCATTTTTGAAGCTTAAAGGGGAGGCGTATTGCAGAGGGATAGTATATTTATTGCATATTTTACTAAGTTGGTGTAAACGTATGGGGTTTCGTATCAGTCCGTTTACGGCACTAATAAGACGAAGGACCCCTTCCTTATGGTGCATACGTCATCTATAGGCTTTCGCCCCAGATTTTTTTTTTAAAGAACCACCAAATTTTTGTCTTATGTTTTCTAAAGCGATGAGATCTCGAGTTTCCATGGTGATTTCACATGAGATATAACCCTTTTTGGTAATACCAAAATATCCATCCCCATCAATCACTCCTGCGAGTCATTGGTTAAAAGGGTCTTTTCGAGGGTCTTCATTTTTAAGATCTTTTGCCACATTATGCAAATTTCTTGCTGGGCTCTTTCGTTTACTTGGGAGAATTCAAACAGCTAATATCAAACGTATGGCCTCTGAGATTCCTACTAACATGCTTTTAATGTTGTGTTTTCATTCTACTAATGATTTAAACACAACACTAATGTAGCGATGATTTGCGCTACGTGCTTTGGTTATCTGCGAATTCTTGGTCTTCCGAATTAAAGAAGCCAAATCTACGCATATAGTTTGATTCCCGAGCATTATATGCTCTCGAGCCGTTTGACCGAATACAGGTTTTTTAGCATATGTGCTAACAATGTGAGATACAATACCGAATCCTGGAATAATAAGGATGTAACATTTTTTTTTGAGCTGACCAAAGTAATAGTAATGTTTGGCAACCCTAGAAGGATACTGTTTACAGGCCTTCTACAAAACTTTGATTATGGTTTTGATAGGACTTTATCTTGTGTTAATATTTCATTTTTTCTTTAAACTCTTGAATTTTTTTTAACCCTTCTGGGTTTATGTGGTCTTTTGACTGAACGATAAGGTAGGCCTTTCGAATCCACATATACTTTAGTCTCTTGTAGGAGATTAGAGGATAGTGATCGATGTAGTTGGCTACCCTTTTAAAGGCGCTAAAAGAAGTGGTCTCCAGGTAATAAGTGGTTAATTCAGATCCATTCTTCGATTTCTGCATACGTTCTCCGATATAGACGCCTTTCTTCGTAGGCCCGGCAAGGAAGAGCCGAATGGCATCTAAGATCTCCCTTTGTTTTTGGGCAATTTGAAGTTTTAATCTTACTTCGGGCTTCTTACTACGAGAACAATTAGGGTTATTTGAAGACATTCGAATTTTGATCTGGAAAGATCCATCTGAGTCAATAAACCCCGCAAGCCAGTGGTTATTAAAGTCCGTATAAGTGTTCATTGTGAAAGGTTGAGAGTAATTATAAATAAGCTTATGGTTATTTAAAAGGTATTGTACCTGGTTGAACTTCGTTACTGTCCTTAGCTTACCGTCTATTAAATGTATGACCTTTTTTACTCCTTCAGAGTGGGAAAGTACGTAGTTTAAGGCTTTTTTCTCCTTAATCTTAGAAACTGTCCCATAACCAATCTGCGTCTTTAGTCAATAAGCTGCAGAATCGTCTTTTTCATCATAGGCGATAACTAACTGACCTATTTTGGAGAAATCTCCAGCGCCATCGATTAAACCTGCAAGGTAGTGACCTAATTCTAAGTCATTTAAGGGTTTCTCGGAATTCAAAGTATGGACCGAAAGGGGTCTATCATAATTAATATTAACACTGCAACATAAAGTCTCTGAGATTCTCATATTCAGAAGTACAACTTCCATGAAAAATAAGCTAATTATTACTTTTAGCTCATTCAATATGATTATCTGCTGATTGTCTCATCTATATAACTTTGTTACTATGTCCCTATAGTTCTGGATGGAGTATTTATATAGTTTCGAGATTTTTCCAGCATATAATTGCATTAATTTCATACAAAGTATGAAACTCGCTGTAAAAGCGATGAGGCCTATTCTCCTTTTGACCTCAGGGTGCGGCTTTAATAGCCGGACTATATCTTCATCATTAGGATGATACCCATTTCTCTTGGAATTTTAGCCAAGCTTTTGATAAGGCAGAGCCTGTTGGGGCCCTGTAGCCTTTATTTTTCTTTAGCTCAAGGAAAGTGGGTATAAGCATCAGTTTCTTGAATTTAGTAGTTCTTGAAGGACATAATTTCGCGTACTCATAGAAACGCAGTAAATCCGTTTCATCTTGGACTGACCATTTATAGTAGCCATTTTGGCTTTTGTCAAAATAGAAGTTTCCTTGGAAATGAGGAATAAAACACTCGACATCTACCAATTCTTTGTTTGTCACATCAACCGTCAGTTGAGGTATCCCTTTTTTTAGGGAATATGTGATTGACCCGTCCGCATCGAAGAAACCCATAAACCAGTTGCTCTCGCGGTTTAAAGGTTGTGGGTGTAATACCTCGATGTTTAGGACATTGCAAACCTTATGTAATTGGGGTAGTCTTTTTGTATTTCGAATTTTACCGTTAATCGCTTTTAGAAGTTCGATCATACCTTTTCGATGGTTTAGACGGTATCTTACTGCTTTGACGCCGGAGCGTAATTTAACAGAGCCTCCAAATCTTTGTTTTATTTGTAGTAAAGCTTTTTCATCTGCTAATGCTACGGTTATTTCGCAGGAGGTGTACCCTTGTTTAGATACCCCTAGAAATCCGTCCCCATCAATTAAGCCTGCTAATCATTGATTGAATGCCTCATCCTTAGAGGATGTTTTGCGTATAGTCTCTGGGGTTCCTACTAAGTCCGATTTTTCTCTTTTTAGAATCTTAAGATGTGAGAGAAGACCGTTGGTTACCTGCGAATTATTTTTTATTAATGCTAATATTCTTACTAAATCGGCGAGATTTCGACTTACGAATATAGTAATTAGCATTACAAGTATATACTTACAAAACTTCTCGCATATAGCAAAATACATATTTGGGCTAAAATCCCAAATGGGCCATATTTGACCGAAGAATCCATTCCTTAGCATATATAGCTGTCTTTATCCAAAGCCATATACACCTTATAAAAATAACCAAATAACTTATTTGAGGAACCGACTGTACATTAAGCCCCCTTAATGAGGGGGACCCACCGGTGAAGCAGTCTGTAGCGGTCACTTAATTAACCGACGGTCTCATCTGAGGATAATCAGGTTTTGACCGTACCACCAGTGTGGCTTTCATACGGATTACCTTCTCCATAGCCTATTAAGAGTTCTATATGGAGAAATCCAGGTCGACTGGAACATATGAAAACTAGAATTCCGGTAAGAAAACTTTTGTCACATTAAAACTTATTTTATTTTTATACACCTGTTTAATGAAACTTCATAGCTTGCGCTAAACCGTATCCTCTTCCTTGTTTTTTTTATTTATAAGTTTTGTTAAGCCTTTTAGAAAGCTACGTTTCTCAGGGTTCATATGATCCTTCCTTTGGATCCTTTCTAAGGTTTCCAAAAATAGATCGAAGCTTTTTCTTTTTGTTGTTTTTAGTTGAAATTCTAGGAAATAAGGGATTATGTATTGACAATTTTTCAAGCCATTTACTCTTACCTCTCAAACATTATTGATATAATGAGGAACCACAGAGCCTATTGTCTTACTGGTTTCATTATTTCATAACCAAATAATATGGTTTAAAACAGACTTGTTTGCCAAGTGTTTTTGAGCTAGAATATAACGTACACGGAAGGCATGTTGGCTATTCGTGAGAATCGAGGCTGTAAAACAACCTTCTGCATCTGTGATTCCAGAGATTCAAGCGTCTGACAGGGTAGGGAGTACTAATTCGTCGACCGCGTTAATAACGGATTCTTTATTTAAAATCCGGTTATAATTGAGCGTGTCTAAGAAGATTTTGAATTTCAAGGCACGCATTGGAAAGACAAGATTCCCATTAAAGAGTTGGACCATTAAAAAGATATCTTTTTTATTACTAACTGTCCATCTTCAGGTCTTGTTTTGTTTAGGTTGAGCTTCGACTCGACCAATGCATAACGTGTGTTTGATATCTTCTAAAATAGCTTTATCCACTACGGATTGTGTCAATACTAGGCTGAGATCTCCTCTTTTTGCAACTATGAAGGAACCATCCCCTTCGAAGAAACCGAGAAATCACTCTAAGTATCTTTTTTCTGGAAGAGGCTGATTTGAAAATCTCTTTTTAAACTCTCTATAATAAGCATCAAAATTAAATTCCTTTTTAGATTTCTCCGTTAAGATTGGAAAACCTTCCGAAAGGTTTCGAAGGTGTTGAGGGTCTCAAATTGGAGAATTCGGTTTACCGACAAAAAGAAGTACGATTGAGAAAGCGTAGAAAAGGGCTATTAGGTTATATTTTGGATCTCTTAAGAAGAGGTGTTGGTACAGCACAGGATCTCCTCCTGATGCTGCCTCGAAGAAACTTGTGTTAAAGTTTCTGTCAGTTAGTAACCAAATTCAAGAATAGAATTCAAGAATTCCGACTGTACATTAAACGTCATTTCAGACATCCAAAAGTGATCCAGTCTGTCGCGACGTTAGTAACCGCCGACGGTCTTATCTACTTCAGATTTTGACCGTTTTCACTTTCATTGCCACATTAATTTTCATATTATTTCCTTTACTAAGTTTTCATAATATGATAATCTGAGTTTAACTCTTTTACCCGCTAACTTGACGCTGGGTAGATTATTAATTGACTATGCTTAGGGATGTATTAATAATCCTCACGAATCCACCTAAACATTTTCCACAAAATGTTATATATTTATTTTCCCATTTAGCTCTGCTAAAGACATAGGTTTAGTAAAAATTCTTTAAATGATCCCATATGAAGATTTTACGATTTTTATTTATATTAGATTTAATAATTCTTATTTCTTTCAAGATTAAAGAGTTAATCGGTATGTTTTTCGCACGTTTAAGTCCTTTGACCCTTTTATTATAAAATAAGTCTAAAGCTTTAACTCAATCAAGATAATTTCAATATTTACTTGTGAATAGTGGAAATTTTGTTAAATAATTTATTAATATCATATTGTTTTCATAGCTAGAAATTGTTATATTAAATTGAGGATGCCCGTTTATTTTTCTATATTTTAATGAGGTATTTAAGAAATTAGCTATCTTTTGCATTATATCTTTTAAACTATAACCACTATTATCGAATTCCCTTTGACAAATATAGAATTGTAAAGCGGGATATGTTTTAATATTATTAGTAAAACCTTTAATGCTAAAATTCCCATCCGTATCTATAAATCCCGCTAATCAACTATTGCTATTAATAGGGGACATATCTAAGGGCAATTTGATTATATGATTTTCATTTTCTAATTTATGTTTATTTAGTCAATCAATCATTTTGTATAATGCATTAATTTTTGGTGTACGCATTTTTCCATTTATTAAATTTATTATTGATAATACACCATCTAGATTTTGAATCATTAATCTTACTGCTTGTTTATTTTTCGATTTATAAATATTTCCATGGCCTATTCTTTTTTGTAGGCATTTAACTAATTCTAAATCACAAATATGAAATATTATTTGAACTGAACAAACCCGACTTTTATTATTAAGCGTTTTTAAGGTTAAAGGTGTAACTAGGCACCCATCGCCCTCTATAAACCCCGCTAAGTAATGCCCAAATTCATTATCGTCTTGGGGTTGCCCTGAAACCAGGTTACCGGGAGAGACTACATCATGAGTGGGGGTTTCTAAATGCAGATTTTCAAGGGGGGTTTTCAAGGATTTATATGATATTAAACACCCTAGAGGTTTATAATCCATGGGTTTTACATAATTTGATGTATATTTATTCTGGAAATATATATGCTTAATATAAATACTGAATATAAATAAAATTAATATAAATATATAATGGTCGTTTTTATTTATGGTTAGTCCACTAGCTAGTACAGGTAATGATAGAAGAAGAAGAACTGCTGTAATTACAATCGCTCATGCGAAAAGAGGTAATTTGGAATATGTGATTCCATTTGTACGCATGTTCATTACTGTAACGATAAAGTTAATTGCTCCAAGCAGTGATGAGATCCCGGAGATATGTAGTGAAAAGATCACCATATCGACACTAGGTCCTGAATGTGATTGGATACTTGAAAGAGGTGGGTACCAGATTTGTTTAGAATTACATTAATAAGCCTTTCGCTATATTAACTCATATTCTTCAATTACTTACATAATTGATCGGACTATCCCTTAAATACTACTGTTTGTGTCTCTTTTTTAGACCTGTTATTCAATCCCTGATTTTTAACAATCTAGGGGAATTACCTTTGTGCTTAAAGTATGCTCTTCTTCAGATTGTGAATTCAAAGCCTTTAAACCCCTTAAAGTAATTTGAATTATTATTATAGATAAAATACTTAATAATAAATTCTATAGCTCGGCTATTTGTGGTGTCAAGAAAATAATAGTTATGTGCACTCTTATATTTAACACTTGTTGGTATGTGTAGAGTATACTTAATACCATACAAAACAATAGGGTCAAGTTTTTGGGAAATAGCAAAGCCATGAACGACTCTTCCTTTTTTAGCGTCTTTTACGACATAATAGAAAGAACCCTCGGCCTCAATAAATCCTGCTAATCATCATACATCGATGATGTCTTTTACATCAGATCAGCTATTAATTTTCTCAGGGCTTAAGTTTCCTCAAACGGGAGAGATATAGTCGCATGGTATAACCATGCTCTTTATTTCTCGAATTTTATCTGCTTTTTCCGCTTGAGATAAACTAGTGTCGTTGCTAACTAAAATGCTTTTTTTTCACTTTTCATAGTTAAATTGTTTAGATGTTAGTAGAGGGTATTTCTCAAAAATAGGGAATATTATCTTAATAAGATTTTCCTTATCCCGAATTCTAAATGTAATTAGGTTAGTGTCTTTCCCTTTAACTTCTATAATTTGCCCGACACCTAGCCGTGATTTGATGTAGTGTAATAGTTTCGAATTTACTTTCGATAATGTAATTTTAAATGTAAAAATAAACTTGTTTTTATCGGAAATATAGATATTAAAAGTTCCGTCACCGTCAACAAAGCCTACAAGAAATTTCATAAAATTTTCTTTATCGGATAAGGTACCTTTATTATTGAGGTTCGTTCTATTATTAGCCTTACTATGGATAGTGTTATTGTACAAGGATGAATAACATTTATATAGGTAGTATCCTGTTATATATAGTCTCTGAAGCATTCTTTTAAGAATGCTGGCATCTAAACCTATAATAACCAAAATTTTTACTATATTGATATTTGTATATAAGTATTTGGTTAGACTCTTTAATTTAGAAAGAAAGGTTGTCGATGCATCGAATAACAATTTAGAACTGCATAATTCAAAGTATACAGTTCATCCTGTCCCTGGTCCAGTCTCTACAAGTGTAGAAGCTACAGCAAGTAGAAGTGATGGAACCAGAAGTCAGAAACTAATGTTGTTAAGTCTTGCAAGACTCATATCTGCGCTTCCAAGCATAAGGGGCACTAGGTAGTTCTTTTTGTTTTATTAGTTTCCTAATAAATAGGACTATATCTTAATCCAATATTTGGATTCATTACGTATAGTCTCTGAGGATCCTCATTAAATAAATATTGTTTCCTGCTGATTGCCCATTGTTACATTTTTAATCTAATTAGCATATTCCAATAATACACGGATTAAAACTTTAGGGTTTTCCAGCATACAGTAATGTAGTAATATTACACTTTACAGCATAACACAGCAACTTATTTTAAATGGTCTCAGTTAAAGGTATGTCTTGTTTTATTATAATTTTTTCTAATGTCTTCAGCTATCTTATAGGTTTCCATATTTTGACCTTTCTTAAGTATAAGATTAACTACTTTAGATCAATCTTGGAAATCGAGATATTTGGATGACAATAAGGGGTATTTATTAAAATAATTTATCACTAAAGGTAATGTTTCTCTATTATGTACCGTAACAATGTAAGAACTATACATTTTCTCGGATAGATTTGTTACACGGTTTCTAGAATACACTTTAGTATTAAATAAGATAGCTATAGCAGAAATTATAGGATATAAACTTTCATGTCTATTTATCTCTTCTATAGATAAAATAACATTTTGGTCCTTTGAAGATAATTTATACTGTTGTGCTATTTCTATTCTAAAATAAGCATTTACTCTCTTCTTTTTATATAATGATAAACTAAAATTTCCATCAGCATCTGTAAATCCACTTAACCATGAATTACTACCTAGATCGGAGTTATCCTTATCTAATATCACTAATGGAACTAATCCTTCTATCAGTTCGAGAGATCTTGGTACATTTATACCATCTCAACCTTTGAAAGGCATATCTTTTTTAGTGTTAATGTTTGAAATATAATCATTATACCAAAGTATTGCTTTAACAACTTTATCATGTTTGGGTGTTCTCATATGTCCATTTATTAAAGATAATAGTAGATACACCTCTCTAAAATTTTGTATAACCCATAGTACATAATTACCGGATTTCTTTTTTACAACAGAACCACAACCAGTTAGTTTACATAAATAATTGGCTAATGGTATATCATCCGTTTTAAAAGCTACACTAATTTTAGGTATTATTTTAATATTTTGATCTTCCCCTACTCAAATTGTTCCATCTCCTTCAATAAGGCCCGCTAAATACGGACCTAAGAAATTATTATCCAATTTAGAGATTTCATTAGAAAAACAATCAAACTTAAATGAATTATTTTCATAAGACAAGGTATTACCTTTACTAAACCTAAAGTTACCAAAGAAACCTACGGACATAGGCATAACAAGGAAGAAAATCATAAAGATCGCGTGGGCAGAGATAACAACATTGTATACTTGACCATTGTCGGCCAGGATTTGTGGTGTAGGACCTGCTAACTCTAATCTAATGATAAGACTAAGTCCTGTCCCAATCAATCCCGAGAAAACGGCGAAGATCAGGTAAAGAATAGCAATATCTTTACAGTTAGTACTGAACAATCATCTTGTGATGAATTTATTTGACATCTAAGTCAAGGACTACAATCGAAAAAAGAATCTGTAGAATAAGTTACACGGTTGAGCGATAAGTGGAGATAGGATTTGAACCTATATTAATCAGATTTGCAATCCAATCGCTAAACCATATAGCACACCACCGATTACTTATATAATAAAAATAGTTAGTGTATGCTTCAGTGCACCTAAACAAGCAGTACTAGACCCATCAGGAAGATGAGTGTGTAAGGAAGGCTAAATAGGTAAGAAAGAAGGACGAATAGGAGACCTGTCAGAAGATAGACAGAGAAATGAAGTAGTGACCCTGTAGAGAGTCTGATGAAGTTGTAAACAACAACGTTCAGTGAGTCATAGATTCCCCGAGGACCGAACACTTGAAGGGCCCCTTTGTCGACAAATTGGTTCAATTTGAATCCGAGAGCAAGGTTTGATCTTAGGATGATGTTGTTTAGAATTTGGTCGAACATGAATTTGTTGTTGAGGAATCTGTAAACTGCTCTTAGTAGACTACTGTTGTACACATTAATTAGGGAGTACTGGAACTCGTATATGACAAGCACAGAAAGAGTACCGAGAATTGTGAAAATTAGAGGTAGAAGTTTAAGAGTCGTGTCAATAGAAAGCTCTGTATCCACGATCGAAAGATTATTGGGGTGTATAAAGATGCTGTTGAAAGGAGAACCGAAACCTAGATAGATGTCCCGTGTGAGGTACCCAATGAAGATAGAAGCGAAGCTCAGGATGATCATAGGCACAAGCATGAATCAGCTAGACTCGTGCATGTTGTGGTAGATGAATCTGCTTGCGTTAGGCACGTTATAGAACACAAGGTAAAGAAGTCTGATACTATATAGAGTAGTCAGAGTTGCAGAAGAGAGAGACAGTCAGTAAATGATATATCCCGAAATAGTGTAAACTCCGATTCCGGACTCGATAATGATATCTTTCGAGTAGAACCCTGTAAGTCCAGGCACAGCCATCAGAGAAAGAGAGGCGATGAGGATAGAGACATATGTCACAGGGAGATAGTGGATGAAACCTCCGTAAGTACGAATGTCTTGAGATTCGGAGATCACACTATGGATGATGCTTCCAGCACTCATGAAAAGAAGAGCCTTAAACATGGCATGACAGAAGAGATGGAACAGACTAATGTTATATGCAGAAAGTCCGATTGCCACAACCATTAGCCCAAGTTGAGACATTGTGGATAGGGCAATGATCTTTTTGATGTCATTTGTAGTGATTGCGATGATTCCGGCGATGATAGTTGTCAGACCTCCGAGTCATAGACAAACAAGAAGGATAGTAGGGCTATACTCGAGGATGTAAGAAGATCTGATTAAGAGATAGATCCCGGCACAAACAAGACAAGCGGCGTGGAGTAGGGCCGAAACAGGAGTAGGTCCTTCCATGGAACTTAGAAGTCAAGTGTGTAGTCCAAGTTGGGCACTTTTACTTGTGGCTCCAATAACGAAACAAGCCATAATTAAGTTGAGGATGTCGGTGTTGATGAATTGACTGAGCGCGAAGATAGTGCTGTAGTTCAGAGAACCGAAAGCTCAAACCATAATCATGATCCCTACACTGAGGAAAGTATCTCCAAACTTGTTCATCAGGAACGCGGATAGTCCGGATTTCATAGCTGCGAGTCTAGTGAATCAGAATGAGATCAGAAGATAAGAAGCCACCCCGATGAACTCTCAACCGACGAACATTACGAGGTAGTTGTCCCCAGTAACAAGAACAACCATGAACCCGGTAAACATGGCGAGGATCGAGAAGAAACGAGGTTGGTGAGGGTCGTGAGACATGTAGCCAAGAGCGTAGATATGAACGAGAGAAGACACAGTAAGCACAGGGATTAACATTGTCACAGTCAGCTCGTCAATGATGAAAGATCAGTCAATTTCGAGGTACTCAACAGAGATTCATTTAGCGACATTCACAGTGTAAATGTTGTTATTAATGATGACGTCATAGTACAGGAAGTAAGAACCTAATGCAGCGATAACGATAGTGGCTGTTGCGACTCTACCACTTCATGTGGCACCGAGTCAACGGCCGAGGAACCCAGAAGCAAGGGCTCCAAGAATAGGAAGGAAGATAACTACAAGGATCATTAGTTCTCGATATTCACGTTACCTCTTAATCTATAATAGCTTACAAGAATACTAAGCCCGATGGCACTTTCAGCCCCGGCAATGAGAATGATAATGATGCTAAAGATCAGCCCGTCAACATCCTCGAAACGGAAAGCGGAGCTAAGGATGTTTAATGTAAGGCTGAGAAGCATAATTTCGATCGAGATAAATAGAAGGATGATGCTCTTTCTGTTGAACACAAACCCTAGGAACCCGATTAGGAATAAGATGATGCTTAAAACCATTTGGTTGTTGGGAAGGAGGAGTTATCTATATCACGTATAAGTAATAGAAAATTACAAATATAAAGAGTTTGATGTTGGCTCAGTGCAATTGCTATTCAGATGTATAATACATGCGAATCAAACAGCGAACGTACGAAATGTGCGTGTAGCTAAAGTGGTGAACTCGTGAGTATGTAATGGTAATCAGAACCATAATTCAGGTTAAATACCTTAAAAGGGATCAAACCCGATAATGGTCGAGCTATTACGAATATTAGGTAGTAGGTGGGAATAATAGCCCTGCCTAGCTGAAGATATTTAGTTGGTTATTAGTGTAAGCCCAATCACGTTGACAATGAAAGAGCGGTCAAAAGAGGGAATCCCCTTTTCAGCAGTAGGGAATCTTCGTCAATGAGCGAAAGCTTGAACGAGCAATCTGAAAAAGTGAAAAAGTACAACACCCTAAATAAGAATTTATTAATAGGTTGTGCTAAATGACTTAAATAAAAAGCTTTAACAAAATGATGAATAATGATCGTCGTTTTGAAATAGTCCTTACCAAAAGGCGTGCCAGCAGTAGCGGTTAGACGTCGAGGGCGAGTAATGCACATTAAAGGCTTAAAGAGTTTGTAGAATGGTGGTACGCCGTACCACTAGAGTAATCCCCCCAGATGCATGAATTATAAGAGTAATGGTTAAATATAGTAATACTTATAGGACAACCACTGTAAATGCATCCCTGGTTTACTGACATTGAGGAACGAAGGCTAGAGTAGCGAAACGGATTCGTTACCCGTTTAGTTTTAGCTGTAAACGATGAATGTTATTTTCGAGAAGTGAAAACGTAAACATTCCGCCTGAGGAGTACGATCGCAAGGTTGAAACTCAAAACAATAGACGGTGTAAGTTTATACACAGTGGATCATGTAGTTTAATTCGATAATCCGCGAGAACCTTACCATTCTTTGTATTCCATCCTCGGGATGGTAACAAGTGTTACATCGCTGTCTTTAGTTCATGCCGTGAGGTATTAGGTTCAGTCCTCTAATGAACAAAATCCGAGCTAATAATAGATTATTAGGCTATAATACATATACGGTATTATCCAAGTCGGGTTAAGACAAGTCATCATGACCTTAATAGAATGGGCTATATACGTGATACAAGTATACATACAAAATCGAGTCAAATAGCAATATTGGACAAACGATACAAAGTGTATAATACATTAATATTTTAATAATATAGATATATAAATGTGAATCGCATGCTGTAACTCGCATGCGTGAAAAAGGAATTGTGAGTAATACGTAATCTAGTACATTACGGTGAAACCTTCTCTTACGCGTACTAATCACTCATCATTCGCTTGAAGAATTTACATATTGAAGTATATGGGACCCCTTCTCGTCAACCATCTTTTCATTTAGATCGTTGCTGGAGGGTGTCCAAATGTACCATGTACTAAATTCGACAAGTGAGAAGTTGAAATATAGTTATGGTAGAGGAATCTGCTGTGGGCTATAATAATATCTTGACTATCCTTCCCAACCCCCCCCCCCTTCCTCTAGAGCCCTAAACCTAGGCTCTAGATACACCTAGTTCTTATAGCTTAGTGGTAAAGCGTTAAACTGAAGATTTAATTACATTGGTTCGATTCCTTTTAAGAACATGCCAGTTTCTGGACTCAAGGGGTATAACTTTATACTTAAAAACAAAAAAAAAATGAACAACATCGTACTATTAGGAAAATACATCGGTAGCGGTATCGCTACAATCGGACTAGCAGGAGCAGGAGTAGGAATCGCCATCGTATTCGCTGCACTTATCAACGGAACAAGCCGTAACCCTCAACTAAGAGGACAACTATTTCAGTATGCCATTTTAGGTTTCGCACTTAGTGAGGCAACAGGGCTATTCTGTCTAATGATTTCATTCTTACTTCTATACGCAGTTTAATTAAATAATTAATTATAAATCTTCTGCTATATTCTAACTATCCCACAATAACTTTCTAATGTTGTAAACCTTCCGAGATAGTATCTCAAATGAAGTAGTAATTTGATCGTGACCAACATAAATCTCATAACCTTTATGCCATCCAGAATGGCCCAGCACCACATGCGTCGCTGTAATCAGCTCTTCAACTTTTGATAAATCTAAAAGATAAACCATGCAAAATATACAAAAATATACATCTATTAGTTGTAAGGATTCTAACAAGGAGTATCTGGAGAAGTTTATAACCTCTACCAGGTATTCTATAAAAGCCCAAGAAAACTTAAGATCCTTAATTCTTAATAACTATGTAGATTATGAAGGACGTGAGAAAAATTGACCTATGGATAAACGTTGGATAGTCGGCTTTACAGATGGAGAAGGCTATTTTTTGTACAATGTAGCTAAAAGTATTAAATATACTTATGGTATAAAGTTACATAGCAATGACGAACTAGTTCTAAAAAAGATCAGAGATAATCTAAACATAAATGCTAATGTACTATTAGGCCATAAAAAGAATGATTTATATACTTCAGCCCTTTAAAAAACTAGCAATTTACAAGTTCTTTATGAGGTCCTTATACCTTTATTTGAGAAGTATTCCCTTTTAACCAAAAAACATAGCGATTTTTACTATGGTGTAATAGTATAGAATATTGATGAAAGGTAAGAGGAACCTATACTAACCAAGATGTTATTAATGCGAGTATCTACAAGGAATACCTAAATAGGCTCATAAGATTCTTCCTTATCTTACTATATCTGAGATTAGATCACAAATGTCATTACCTTGGATCGTAGGTTTTATTGAAGGAGAAGGTTCATTCAATATGGAGAAAGGCCGAGTGGCCAAATCAATCAGGGATTAGTGTAAGGAGCCGCAATCGAAATATGTCGAGTAAGTCCCTGAACACAGGGGAGGTCGAGGAGATTGTGGAGCTCTAGGACCCTGGCGCGATTGCGATGTGGAACTAGTAGAACCAGGTCGATGGGCCTTCGCGCGAAGACATAAAGGGACTCATCAAGAGTCAACATCGTGAAGGATCTGGAAACCTAAGCCAGAGTAGGGGTCTCTATCGAGATTGTGAAGCCTCGGAACCTCTTTTCGAGCATGGAAGACGGGATTCGGCGTGGGGAGTAGGGGGGTAGGATAGTTAGTGGTGCGATGTCTGTATTAGTGTAGGTAGATGGCTTCTTTGATGTATGAACATGCAAGAATACTGAATACGTAAGCTTGGATAAGTCCAATAGCACACTCTAGACACATGATACCTAGAACAAGTCCAAGAGGGATGAATCCAACAATGAAGAACACAATACCAGAAGACATGAAATCGAAGATAAGACCTCCTAGGATAACCAGTAGAAGGTGTCCTGCAAGGATGTTAGATCCAAGTCTTAGTCCAAGAGAGATACTACGAGCAGTATATGAAAGAAGCTCGATAATCACGAGAATAGGTACAAGAGGAAGAAGAGTTCCGGCAGGCACGAAAAGTCCAAAGTACTCTAGCTTGAAGTTGTAGAATCCAAGGATAGTAACCCCGAGTCAAATAATGCTACTAAGAGAGATAGTAAACACAAGATGAGACATCAGCGCGAAGTTGTAAGGGATCATACTGAAAAGGTTACTGATCAGGATGAAAACGAAGATCACGTAGATTAGAGGGAAGTATTGTTGTCCCGAAATCCCGATTTGGCTATAGACCATGTTTTGGATAGTGCTATAAAGTGACTCGATCCCGATAGATCATTTTGTTGGGATGATTCCATTGTTCCCGATGCTAAGAGTGTGTAGTGCGATCACGATACTGAACACGATAATTGTGTACACACCGAAGTTTGTCAGGCTTAATCAAGAGAAGTCCGCGATAGAAGAAGTAAGAGAGATATAAGTGTTAATCTCGAATTGCTCTAATGGAGAGTTAATGAACATAGTAAGGTAATGTTTTTGAATAGGGTGCAATAAGTTGTATTGCGGCACTGTTCCAAGGGAGGACTCCTGCGAGGAAGGGTCTGCATTATGCGGACCTAGTAGGGCTTATCACTAAAGTTTTGTGATGAAGATTCTAGATAGGAAGATGAAGAATAGTCTAGGTAGGAAGTATTGTGAGGCGAGCACAAGAAGGATGAATAGGAAAGAAAGTCCGTACACTAGTTGGTTCACGAAGTAAAATGGCACTAATTGTGGCATGTCGTCGTTATTTGCTTCCGAATTACAAATTCGAGGATATATATCATATTACTTATAGATGTCCAAGTTTAATACGCACATTGAATTTCCCGTTTTTGTTGATGTTGCTTTTCTGGGCCTGTGAGATGTTGGAGATCCGGCTGTTGAGGTTGAAAAGCACCGAAGCATTGTCAGAAGTATTACATTTGAGAGTCCCGCTAAAACGGATATCTTTAAGAGTACGTGCGGTACTCACGGCTTTAGGAAGTTTCCCCGCGAACTCGAAGCTATACCCGATTAGGTATTTGTTATTGAGAAGGTTCCATACCACATTCCCCTTGTTGAGGAACTCCCCGGGTAGGATCGGAGCCCCCGAACTTAGGGCGTTTAGAATATTGTTGGCACGCACTTGACCGATATGCTCCCCGAGTTTGTTGATTTGAAGGCTTTTCGTTGCGGGCAGAGCTGTGGCGTTGATGTTGTTGTTCAGGATTCTTGTGTAACCTTTCTTGAAAGTCCCGAAACGGTTGATATTCCCGCTGAGATTCTCACTGAAGATCTCGCTACTGAAGTAGTCGTACTTGAGGATAATAGGTTCCACTTCAACCTTTTTCCCAAAGTGTCTTGAGAGGAGGTTGTTGAGGCTTTCCGCACCCTGACTTACGTTGTTGATCATACGTATCAGGAGAAGGTTATTGTTGATCACTTTCCCGTCCTGCTGTGCTTTCGCAACCTGGTTCGCGAACGCATTGTACACGAAGACCACCACGCTCAGTTTTTGATTGCTATCCTTAAAGATGGGCGAGCTGATCAGATAACGCACCTGTTGTCCCATCCATTGGGCCTTAGTTCCTACGATCTTACTCTGGAAATACTTGCTCAGAAGGTCCCCTAGGAGGTTTTGACGAAGCACTGTGTTTACCATGTTCTGGTTGCTAAATCTGTAGAGGTTGTGCTTGTTATCGTTTGCGGTGTTGTATTTTTGTAATTGGACTCCCTGGCTTTGGATCTTTTGTACCATCTTCTCACCATGCTGTAGACTATGTAATCTCGCGTCAAGGAGTGTCTTCACTAGATTTTTTAAGATTTCTTTTCTCATGTGTTGATTTTTGATTGTCAAGCTTATTCGCTTTATTACTTTTCTTGTTTGACTACTCAGAGGGGGCTTTGAACCTCCATTGTATGTATATGAGACATATGTTTTAACCGATTAAACTATCTAAGTGTCCAAGGGTAAATACAGAGAATCGAACTCTGATGATATGTACCACAAACATATGTTTTACCTTTAAACTATATCTACCTTTCTTGGAATCAATGGGAATTGAACCCATGGCTTAAATATGCAAAATTTACGTTCTACCAATTGAACTATGATCCCCCAATTACTTATAGGGCGAAGAGAATAGTTAGTGCAGGAAGGAGGGGATTATAGATATAAAGTAAGTAGATGATCTGACTTGATCTTGATGTTGTTTTTCACAATGTAAAGGGCCTTGTTGTTGATTTCGTAGGCGAACCCGATCGAAAGCAGGATCACGAAAAGAATGAACATTACGAGACCGTAAGAGTTTGTGTGGTACAGAGCAAGACTGTAAGGCAGGATGCTAGTAATCTCTAGATCGAAAGGTAGGAAAAGGATGGCAATCAGGATGAAAGAGACTGTGAAGGCGACTCTTGTTTGAGAGAAGCTGGATAGTCCACATTCGAACGGTCCTGTTTTATCCCCATAAGTGTTTGTCTCCGAGAAGAGGATGTTCACGACCAGTAGTGCTAATCCCACCACTGGAACTAGAAGGATGAAGATGTATGCTGTAAGAGAAATGCTAAAGTTAAACATGTTTATTGATGTAGTAAGACTCCACGATATGTGTACCATTGTTAGCAATATCTAGTCCGACCACTCCGAGTGTCAGGATCACCATGATGATCACGCTGATCACGATGGATAGTAGTGGTGTGATACTTAGGCTCACTGTTCCTTTCGCATGACTTCTTCATGCACTGATGATGCCAGAATAGCTGCTTGTGTCTGTCACGATGATGTTCTTCACGATGAAGATGTAGTAGTAGGCTGTTACCGCACTACTTAGCAGTACCAGGATCGCAAGGAAGAGGTATGAGCTTTGGATTCCCGTTAGAAGAACGTAGAATTTGGCGTAGAACCCTGTGAGAGGAGGGATCCCAATCAGAGATGAAATCACGACGATGTAACAGAATCCCAGGTAAGGGTTTGCAAAGAGGAACCCATACAGGTCTTTAACAAACTCGATAGGAGTGTTTAGAGAGTGTCTTGGGTTGGCATTGTGATATAGCTTGCTGAAAGTCTTCGCGTTGCTATAGTAAAGTCCGTTCACAAGGATAAGCAGGAATCAAACTACATGTGTCAGTCCATACTGGTAAATGTTGAACAGGTACGTTGACAGAGTAGAGTTATTGTTACTTAGGATGATGAATAGGAAGTACCCTGAGTTCACAAGTCCACTGTATCCAATGATACGCTTGATTGTGAATTGTCCCAGTCCTCCAAGAACTCCGAATATAATGGAAAGTGCAGAGATGAACGCCAGCAGCAGCGGGATATTGTAGATTGCGACATTACTGCTTGCGACAAGACTCGCGTATGTCGAGTTATAAAGGAACGCGGAGTTCGAGATCAGTGTATAGATCACTGTCAGGATCCCGATCTTACCTACGATACTGATTCAAAGTGTAATTACTGTTGGTGTGTTCGCGTAGATGTTGATCAGTCAGTTATGGAATGGCGCTGTCCCTATCTTTAGGAAGAGACCCAGCAGAATAAACACATAAGACAGAAGGATTGTGTTTCCGTCGAATGTCGCTGGAAGAGCCCCATTAAACCCATTGTACATCGCAAAGAAGTCACTTAGGTTCAGAAGCCCTGTCTCAGCATAGATTAGGACGAATCCGAGAAGCACCACGATAGACCCTACACTCCCGATAAGGAAGTATAGTAGCCCGGACTTAGTGCTCTTGTAGGATTTGTTGAAGAAAGTCGTGATCAGATACAGTGTGTAACTTTGTAACTCTAATGTGATGAAGATCACGATGAAGTTGTTTCACTGCATGAAAAGGATCACTCCCAGGATGTTGAGTAAGACCAGCACGATTAGCTCCACGGGCTTACGCAGACTAATGAAAAGAGACCCCGAGTCCCCTTTCAGAACTGCATTGTTACTGTTTGTCTTAATGTTATATACGTACTCTTGAAGCACGTACAGATACGCGATTCCCATGATGAAGATCAGAGCCTCTACCATTTTTGTGTACGAAGTCACGACTAACACATCATTATAGATGGCCAATCCTCCGCCCACGAAATCGAGCTGTATACTATCATATAATACCACTAGCACTTGAAGCAGTAGTACTACACCTATACGATAAATTTCCTTTACCTCTTTTATTGTTTGTAAATTAAATGTGCTTAAAATTAAAATTAGTGTTCCTAGAACTAGCATGGCTTGGTTGTTTAGGTCCGGGGGCTCCTTAAAGAAAGAAAATCCCCCCTGTGTGACTGGGAAGGATAGTTAGTGGTTTCGGTGCGACACTATTTCTGTTGCTGTCCGATGTAGAACAGAATGTTCTCTAACATTGTGATTGCTGGCAGAAGCACGATGAAGTACGCAAAGTAGAATACTGTGGCGAACTGTCCTAGTGCGATAAATGGTGCCTCAATATGTTGTGACCCTAGTGCTCCTAATAGTAGGAAGTTACATAGGAATAGCCCGTAAAGCACTTTTGAAAGCACTTTGAAAGCGTTACCTCTCACGATACTACGGTCACTAATAGGGAGAATCATTAGGATAAGGATTGCTGCAACCATTGCAATAACCCCTCCAAGTTTGGATGGGATTGCTCTTAGAATTGCATAGAATGGTAGTAGGTAGAACTCTGGCACGATCGAAGCTGGAGTAACCATTGGGTTTGCTGGAATATAGTTGTCTGGATGCTTAATTATTGTGGACTATCTCTTCATATAAGAATTCTCGAATATGTCTTACCTAATAAGATTAGGTAGCTTAATTATTACTATTGGTTCTATAGTTATTTGTATTTAAACTTATTCCATTTTTTTTCGAAAATTAACCATGACTTAAATAATAATGTATTGTCTCCATATCTAAATGCTTTAAGATTATATAATTTATAAAATTCTTTTATTAAGAATACACGACGGCCTTTAAAAGATCTTGATGGGTTTGTTTTGTTATACTCAGAAAATTTAGTATGTAACACTTCATTATTTATACTTCATTTATAATAGCCGTTCTGTGCTTTATCGAAGTAAATATTTCCTCCCAAGATCTGGGAAAATGGCTCAAGATCTTGTAGATATTTGTTAGTTACGCTGATCGTTAATTGTGGTCTTATTTTGAGCTTATTATCCTTATCTCGATAAGAAAAGTTGATTGTACCATCAGCATCAAAAAATCCACTAAATCATGCACTCTCGATAGTTAACTGTATGGGCATTTGGATTTGAATGTCTAACATTAAACATACTTTGTGTAATTGCACTAGTCTTTTACTTTGGCGGATGTTACCATTAATACTATTAACGAGTTTTATCATTCCTTCTCGATTTTGCAATCTATATCTGATGGCTTTGGCCCCGGAACGTAAACTCACAGAGCCCCCAAATTTATTTTGTATTTGACGTAACATTTTTTCATCCTCTAAACCTACAGTTATTTCACAATTAGTATATTTTTTTTGAGTTATTCCGAAACATCCATCTCCATCTATTAAGCCTGCTAATCACTCATTAAATTTTTTATCTTCCTTATTGTTTTGATTAGTCGTGAGATTCTCAAAGTCATTCACCTTGACGACATGGTTATTTTCATTATTCGATTGTAGTAATAACTTGTTAATCATATATGATATTCTTTTTTGTGTGCGTATAGTCTCTGAGATTCCTACTAAGAAGAGTTTTAGAATTCAAACTTTCTTTCTTCCTTTGGTTATCTGCTGATCATATTTTTTATAATAATATTTTACTATATAGGGATTCGCATAATATTTAAATAATAATATCTTTGTGTAGAATACAGATAAGAGACTATTTTTCTTTATTTTTAAATATAAACCTCTTACAATCCTAGTTTTACTATAAATGAAGAAATATTTCCAGCATATAGCACATTGCAATATAAATATTTGAATATTTATATGGGCCATCCAAGATTGACCTAGTGTATTAGGGTTGAAGAAAACGAATGTACTGTAAACTAATAGGAATACGAATACAGTGATCAGGTCCTTGAATACAAAGTAAGGGCTGAAAGGTAGACGGTCAATGTTACCTGTGATTCCAAGTGGGTTTGAAGATCCGTGCTCGTGTAATGCAATCAGGTGCATTAGTGTAAGGGCTGCAAGCACGAATGGTAGAAGGTAGTGAAGTGCGAAGAAACGTTGTAATGTTGGGTTTCCTACACTTGGACCTCCTCAGATGACAGTGATTTATAACGAAACGTTTAAGTCTCGTTCTCAAACCCTTACGGGCTTGCTTAGACTATGTCTTAGACCAAATTGGTCTTGGGGTTATCGTGTCGGGCTTATTGCTGGTACTGCTCACCCATTAGTCGTTGAATGTTCCCTGTCCCAGCCGCTCGAGGTGTTCGTTGCGACTATACCGAACAGGGCACCACTGCAAATTACCCTTAAAGGGCTTCCTTGCAATTTTCCCCATTTGCCTCTAAATAATTACTTATTTAAGGAGCCGATTTAGATATTAGGGAAACGCAGATGTTTATAGCGTGTACTTTCCCTTAGACTCGCAATCCATATTGCATATTGTTGTTGTTTATGTCCGAAAATCGGTCAGTTCCCGGAAAAAGAGAAGAAATCGATCACCTTCTGGATATCCTTAATCGAGGATACTCTAAGATGAGAATAGTCCCCAGGAGTAGGATGAATGTCCAAATTTAAAAGCCCTTTGATCGCGAATAATAGATTATGGTGCTTCATTTGTGAGATTTGGTAACAAGCATCCTTATTACCCTTTATAAAAAAGCTACCAGCAGCCATCGTGAAACCTACGAGTCAGTTACGAAGGAATTCCACCTTTTGATAATCCTTTAGACCTCATTGTGGAACTTCGATTTCTGGTATATCTTTATAAAACAGAATATTTCCCTCCAGAATATGGAGAACCTTTAGATATTGGGCCCGTCTATTGTTTGTCAGAAAGTAGAGATTCTGGTGTCTTAATAAGGGAATTAAGATATATTGTAAATCTGTCTTATTGATAATATATCTACTATACTCCCGATCCTTCGATTTGTAGTCTAGAAGACTACCCATTTTTAAGGTTTCTTGAAACTCTTTTAATAGATTCGAATTCGAGTAGGATTCCCCCCTTCGGGACGAATCTTTACTGACATTAATAACTAATTTAATACGAATATAGCCTTTATCTGTTTCTCCAATAGAGAAATAACCATCTCCATCCACAAAACCAACAAAGGTTTCTAAAAATCCTTTGGGGATTTTTAATGAATTTTTCTTTAACTCTTTTTTAGCTATTTTATTCTTTATTGCACTTGGGGAGATAGTTCCTAATGAAGGAAGGACAATTTCAATATGGTTGCTGTCTGTAATCAACTCAACAACGTCTTGTCCAATATAAGGAATTGCACTCATAAGGTTAGTAATAACTGTTGCCAGGTTGAATTAAGAGGCACTCATCACTCAAAGATGGGAAAGATCCTTTTCCATGCCAATTAACCATGTACCACGAAAATCGTGGCCTTGTGTATTGTCGACTGTACATTAAGCATAATATGAATTATGCCCATTGGTGGGTAATCCAGTCTGTAGCGAACATTTAACATGTCCGACGGTCTCATTATGGAAAAATTCTTTTGACCGTTTTCACCAATGTTGCCAATTTTTGACTATGATCCTTTTTTTGATTACAAACCTAATTTGCGTTTGGAAGGTCGCGGCCTTAATTGATTTTATATGTCATTTCCTTAAGAAGAAAAGGTGAAACGATACGTCTTAAATCCTCCATAGATTCCTTTCAGATGTAGATACAATATTGATCAGCTACACCTGCGGAGATCACAGAAGCTTTTAATTTGAAGTTCGAATATAGAACATGTGTTAATAGTTGACACTCTTGAAAGTTAAAACCGTTAGTCGCGAGTTTTAAACCCGAACCCACACGACCACCGTCGTCCATGATCCATATTGCAAGTGCTATGGGGGTAATAAAATCTCCCACATTCTGCGGGACATGTTTGTGCCCATCTATGTACCATAAATCGTGAATTCAGTTTCAACTCATATAAGTTCAAGTGTGGAATCTTACAACTTTTCTAATTTTGCCTTTTTTACCCAATCTTTTTTTTATCTGAGGGGCTTGAGGGTCACAATAACCCCTATCAGCGAGAACTTGGTGTAAATAAAGAATATATTCTACATGGCTCGATTCTTGAAAGAGGCTTAATCTTGATCCTGCACCACCTTTTCTTCTTTCTAAATGTCCGTGCCCTAAAAGGGACCCAAAAAGAATCTCGAAAATTCTTCTATCGTGCGGTCCAATACGATCCGCCCCTCTTAGACGGGCTCCTTTTGGGAGATTGAACGGCGTAATGAATCATAGACAGTCTCAAACTGAATCAATTTTTTTATTAGGTGTTGTTAAGATCAAATAAAGAATCATTTGAGGCGCGAATACTACACCTCATAGAGACATTTGACCCATAGGTAAAACGTACAAATTTTAAACCCATATGACCCACTTCTGTAGTGATATCTGTAGACATGCTATTCGCATATAGGCCTAGGCGGCACATTCAATTAAACACCCATCCATTATAGATGAACTAGACACCTAATGTGTCATGATACCCGCTAGCGAATATTTTAATTGGATCTGAACTCACCTAATAGTGAAGACTATAAAATTCCGACTGTACATTAAGCATAATATGAATTATGCCCATTGGTGGGTAATCCAGTCTGTAGCGACCATTTCATTAAAGCGAAATGCCCGACGGTCTTCCTAATAATAGCAATAAGGTTGACCGTTTTCACCAATGTTGCCATCGAACAGAAATCGATGACTATAGATAGATTTGAGCGTACTAAATCAATTCAAGATAACAATATTTTTTATCACCAAAACTAGCTACTAATTTCATGGTAGGTATAAAACCGTTATGGTAATTGATCGCCCTGTAGAGGGTTTTTATACCACAATCGAGCTCTATCGAGAGTTCCTTCATGCTTGAATACACGAAGAATTGGGATTTATCGAGAACCTTTTCTTTATTCACGATACTATAGAAGTATAAACATACAGGTTTATTTCCTGTGATACATTTAAGTCTTGTCTCTTCAGACATTGGAGGACGCTTTAAGGCTACCTCCCTTAACTTGCTTCTATCTTCCTCGCTCAGAGTTTTCCCTTTAAGGTTCGTGATCAACTCAAGACGATTAGTGTTGCCTTTCCAGGCTTCACGCATTTTTTGACGTGCCTCTTCAGTGTCTTTCTGGAGAGAAACACCGGAAATCGTAGTTCGAATGTTATATTTCGGGCAGAACTGTTCAATGTATTGTTCTAGCATTCTTTTAAGAATACTTCGTTTATCCCTTTCCGATCTAAGATCCTCGGGAGTTTGAACCTTTAAAGGATCCTCGTATCAGAACTCCAGAATTAAGAACTTAAAACCTTCTAATCCATATTTGGACACCGCATTTTTCAGGATATTGTTCGTGTTAAGGTCGATAAGGTGCTTTGTGAACCTTTTGTAGATATCCTTATAACTCGAGCCGATGTAATAATTTCCCGTAAGCTTGTTATAAATAAGGTAGATTCCGACCATATCCCTTGTGGACTTCTTGAGTACCGCTCTCACGGTCTCATCGTTTAGGTTATCAAACGAAAGTACTTTCCCATTTACCATAAGGCTATGGATTTTGGAATCGGCTGTATTCGAATAGTAACGTCGGTGACCAAGATTTCAATGAGAAAACCCTGTTGACGCTAAGTTTGAGCATCTTGGACGGTTGGCTCCCAAGGTTTGAGGTTTGTGGTTGATTTTGTTGCCAAACACCGAAGTTTGGCTTTTGAAAATTGAATTGATTATTCATACTAGTACGCTTATATATAACCATATAGGGCAAATGATTTTACCCAGGAATCCTGTGATAATAAGCACAAGGAAAATAATTACCCCAATTACTCATACTGCAACTCTTGGTGATTTATATGATCCGTAGTAGATACCACGAGCCATATGTGCGTAGATAAGGATGAAGAAGAATGCAGCTCCGTTGGCGTGTGCATATCTTAGTGCTCATCCGCTTGAAACATCTCTCATGATCATTTTTATAGATTATAACTTACTTAAACCTAATTAAAATCTTTAATTATTGGTTTAGATGTAATTAAATATCTGTTTTTATACAGTTTATTGGTATCGATCTTTCTATAAACAGTTCTACCACTTTTATTAAGTCCCAATATTTCATTTACTTCCGCATATGTTTTAAATGGAGAATCTAATACTAGTTCATTATTATCATAGAGATATATTGTTTTCTCATTATGATTTTTATGTACATGTTCTAACGTTAATTGAGTATGTGTTAAACCTTTATTTATATCCAGTAATGGATCCATCTTTAATAATTCTTTATACATTTCTCTTATTTTAGATAAGTTTTCCTTTCAAATATTTTGATCCTTTACAGAACTATATCTGTTTTTATTATTATTTTCAGATACAAATACTATAAATTCCCTTCCTTCAGAAGTTAAATGTAATCCTAATTTATGGCAATGTAATACCATATATCATAATTCAAAATCAATAGTCTTACGACTATACATATTATTATTAAATAAAGGGTATATTGTATAATATAATATATCAATATCACTTACATATAAACATACTACATTAGTTCTTTTATTTAAAGCATGAGTAAGTTTAACTGGTGTTTTTAATAATGAGTTTATATATTTTTCAATACCAAATAGTGTCTTTTCACTGTATTTTTGAGATACTTTATAGTAGGGGGATAATCCTTTAATACCAAAAGTTCCATCTCCTTCTGTAAATCCGATTAATCAATGTTGATTTATATTTACATCAAGGGCGGAATCCCATACTTCATTTGATATACCTTTATTCATATTATTTTTTATAGAAATTATTTCTCTTTTTTGATCTTCATTTAATTTACGACCAATAAATTCCTTTCTAAGCATAACAGATCTAAATTTATCATAATCAAATCTCTTTTTAGTTTGTAAACCTAGTTTATCAAATATATTTAAAAGGTATATTAATTCATCGTATTTATATACTACAAATGCTGCATGTGTACTATAAAGATTAACGTGCCCTACTTCTAAGTTATTTTTAATAATATTTAGTACCTCAACATCATCTATATGTAAATTAATAATGTATCTAAATCTAATATAATCTTTATTATTCATAATACTAAAGTTACCTTCTGCATCAGTGAACCCAACAAATCACTGTATAAAATTAATATCTATATGTGATTTATTAATATAAGATTTATAAGTATTGTCTTCTAACATTATATTGCTATAATTACGTACACTATTATATATAATACCTATAGATGATATGACAAATATTATTATAGTAAAATCTCCTAATACTTTCGTATTAGGCTGGACTATATCATAACAATAATATAATTATTGTTTCTCACGTGTAGTCTCTGAGGATCCTACTTAAATTGTAGACATAAAGTCTAAGTTATTTGTTGGTTTCCTGCTGATTGTCCATTTAATATCTTTATGATTTTCACTAATAATTAAGGGCGGAACCCATAGTACATAAAGCTTTAGGTGTTTCCAGCATATAGTGAGATTTAAAGAGCACATCTTATATTTAAAGAGAGTTTATGATATGCTCAACAGAGATGAAGGCTAACTCCAGGTTTGAAGAGTAGTGCATTGCAAGGAAAATTCCTGTTGCAAGTTGGATAATTAGACAAAGCCCAAGTAGACTTCCAATGTTTCATCAGTATGAGATTGTACTTGGTTGAGGTGAGTCAATGAAGTAACTGTTAGCTAAAGCTAAAAATGGATTTTTCTTACGTAATGCCATTTGATTATGTAAAAGGTACGAAATTTCTATTTCTTACCTGGAAAAAAAGGTTACATACGATGAAATTTTCAATAGGGGGAGAATGTTGTGTCATTTCTATGGCATGAGACATTACTTATAAGTAATCAAGAGTGTAGTTTAATTGGTAAAACTTTAGGCTTCAATCCTAGCATTAAGGGTTCAAGTCCTTTCATTCTTGAGTCAATAATATGTAAAGTCATGTAATCGGGTATTACACCCCAATGTGTTGGCACTAAGGAGAGAAAAGAAGCGGGTTTCAACCTGTGGAATTGTAAGACCAATCCAACACATGATTTGTGAACTTAGTGAGATGATATGAGAACATAACACAAGAACTAGCTTACATTATTGATCCTTGATTGTGGCGAAATTGGTAGACGCGATAAATTTAGGCTTTATTCTTTACAGGTTCGACTCCTGTCAATCAAATATGATGTACGCATCCAAAGCATTCTTAATTTAACTGGTAAAATAATAATCTACGGAATTATATATATAGGTTCAAGTCCTATAGAATGTTAAGTGTATGCCGAACATACGACTCCCGAGCTCCATGGAAGACTTCTCTCCGAGTTTGCTCCTAAATGTAAATTAAGTCTTAATGGATTCGAACCAATAGCTTTTGACTTATCAAGTCAACACTCTAACCCTTGAGTTAAAGACTTATTTTTTGTGTGGGAATGCTTTTATAGTTCAATTGGTAGAACAAAGACCTTCTAAGTCTTATATTAAGGTTCGAGTCCTTATAGAAGTAACCAGAATACTATGAGTATAGTTGGATTTGAACCAACATTAGATTGCTTAAAAGACAAATGTTCTACCCTTAAACTATATACCCTTGTTGAATTGGAAAGATTCGAACTTTCATAAACCTAACTCAAATCTAGGGGACTTACCTATTAGTCAACAATTCAATATTTACCAATCAAAGGACTTGAACCTATAAACCTATGGTAACTCATTTTAAGTGAGTCGTGTCTACCTATTCCACCAGATTGGCTTTTAAAGTTACAGAGAATTGAACTCTGATACGAACATTATGAGTGATCTGCTTTAACCATTAAGCTATAACTTCCCACCCCTTAAGATTTCTCCTTTCGGTCCCTCGTCATTCGCACCAAGGTTCCGATTTAGCAATAACACGATTTGAACGTATAGTATAAGAGCATGAGTCTTATGTGTTATCCGATTACACCATATTGCATTACTTATAATCTTAACAGGAATCGAACCTGTACTATTAGAATGAAGCTCTAATGTCTTAACCATTTGACTATAAGATCCTATTTGGATTCGCGTCTTTACGCCTACCTCGGATAAGATGGGGTTCGAACCCATAAGAACTCTCGTTCAACTATTTAGCAAATAGTCCGCTTTACCTATGGCTACTTATCCTTTCGAATCTGACCTGAATCGAACAGGCATCCTTTCGCGTGACAAGCGAACACTTTACTTTAAGCTACAGATCCCAATCTCTATTCTCTAGACTTGCCTCTAGAACATTCGATGCGATTCCTCTTATTACTTATAAGTAACAATGCGTTTACTGTGCATTAAGGACATGTGTCTGAGTGGTTTAAAGAGTAACCTTTGAGTCGTTATGTATTGTCAAATACCGTAAGTTCGAATCTTACCGTGTCCGTACCCCCCTCTATTTTGAACCCCATGGCTTCATCAATAGTTAATCCATTTTCGAACCCCCTCTATTTCGAAAACTTCCCCCCTCCAAATGTAATCCCTTACACCGAGAATAAACTAAAGGTCTTAAATAAAGATAAAGTCATTACCACCAGATGGAATGATAAAATTTCTACCTTCTTAATAAGATCAAATAAAGATAAAGCATCCCATGGGCCCATTGCGACCTTAAGCTTTAATTGAGAACGAGTCTTCTCCCCTAAATGATGGATAAGTTGAAATCTTTAGGCAATATTAAAATGTCTATACAAATCCTAGAAGTAAACCGTGTGAAATTCGAACTTTCAATATCGAAATCAATATAGGCCGTCAGCCTCTAGAGGGTTTATATAGAACCTCTAAACTTAATCTAAACGATCAAAGCAACCAGATTGAAATTTCCGTACCCAAATATGTCAAGTCGAGAGGAATATACACGAAAACGGAAAAGGGAATTACCTTATTAAGGTCGTTCAAATCGGAATATGGATCATCTAATTAAGAATAGAATTGGGAGCATAAACCAAGATTACATACCAACTTTTATCCAAAGAATGTAACTAAAGATCGTAGTAAATTAATTGAAACAAATCTTAGATTAGATCTGGCCCAGATTCCCTTCCGAACCCAATTCCGAGTCTCTGAACTGGGAAAGATCCTCAAGCAACCTCACGAAGATCACCCAAGATTCTAGACCGTTTCTCAAGGGGAGCTTTAAACTTTCTAGTCATCTTGCTATCAAAGTGCGGGGTGGATCGAGGATAGTTAGTGTAAGGATGCCAATGTTACCGACTAAAATAGATAGATAACGTTTGACAGGTTGAAGTATAGACTCTTAAGGATGAAGATAGGATATACTCCAATCAGAAGACAAGGTAGGATTGTAGATAACATTAGGATCGATTCTCTATTTGTAAGGTCTTTTGTGACTTTCAGATAAGGAGATTTAATACCACCTGTCAGTCTACTTGTAAGTTTCATTTGATATGTTGCAGACAGTAAGATACTGAATGAGGCTAATGTAGTGAAAATAGGAGAACGTTGGAATGCACCTGATAGGCTTAGGAATTCTCCAAGGAAGTTACCACTAAGTGGAGTACCGATGTTGGCGAAGGATAGAACTAGAAGATATAGAGCGAATACAGGCATGAAAGATAGCAGTCCTTGGTAATACATTAGGATACGAGTATGGTATCTGTCGTACAAGATCCCTCCTACTGCGATAAATAGCCCTGGAGAGATAAATCCATGAGATAGAGATAGAAGGTAGCTTCCCTCAATACCTAGCACGTTGTTGGCGAAGACTCCAATAATACATACCCCCATGTGACTAATAGAGCTATATGCAATAATCACCTTAAGGTCGATTTGTGCAAGAGTTGTCAGACTTGTGTAGATAATTGTGAGTACACAGATGATAAACACTGTAGGGTAGAAGATCACAGAGGCCTCTGCCAGGAATGGTAGGATTCAACGTATGATCAGGTAAACAGTAAGTTTCAGGATTAAACCTGCCAGGATAATGGATCCTCCAAGAGGAGACTCCGAGTGAACAACAGGCAGTCAAACATGGAATGGGAATAGCGGTGTTTTTACCATGATCCCAATCATGATTCCGATTCAAAGAAGAATCTGAAGATCCAGTGAAAGCACAAACTGTGAGTAGATCAGACATGAAGTTGTGTTAATCATGTATGTTGTAACCACGATGGATAGCAGTAGGAAGAGAGAACTCGTAAATGTGAAGATCAGGATATAGTATGCCGCTTTCTCCTTATTGTTTGCTCCATAGATTCCGATAAGCACGAAAAGTGGCACCAGAGATGCTTCGAAGAAAACATAGAAAGAAAGTAGGTCAATACATAGATAGTTCACTAATAGAACGATCCCCAGGAGTAGGATAAGAATGTTGTACTTCCCTACCCCGATCTTGATGTTATTTCAGTTGGAAAGCAGACTGATAGGAATGATGATCCCTGTCAGTAGGGCCAGTCATAGTGAGACTCCATCAAACCCCAGTGAAAGGTTGTAGATTGGACTAATTAGTTGGAATCCATTTTGGCTTGTTTCGTACTGGTATCATCAGGCGATGATGATTAATAGGCTTAGAACAGAGTAAATTAGGCTTGCCTGTTTCACGATCTTAGGTCAAACAGCTACCACAATTGTTTTATTGTTCAGCCCGATTACGGCTAGGAACCCTAGCAGGATGGCGAATAATCCGTAATTCATTTGGGTTTAAATTTCTCGACTTTTCTCATTATATCTGTAGTTTGCTTAATTCGAATGAGATGTTCTCATGAGGATAGTTAGTGCATGTTCCGGTAGGACTATGATCCGTATCAGTAGAATACAACGAATAGGAATAGTCATACAACATCAACAAAGTGTCAGTATAAGGCTGATGTGTGGTATCCTAGATGGTGTGTGTTTGTTGAATGGTAGCTATAGATTCTTCATAAGGCGATAGATAACATGATACCTCCAACGATTACGTGGATTCCATGGACTGTTTGTTAGATTTAAAGGCTCTTTATCCTTTATTCCATTTCTCTCAAAATGGCTCAGACTATTTCTTCAACTTAGATAAGTTGCAGGGGTTTCGTGGTAAGATTATTGTTGATAAAACTCACTTACTAGTCGTTGAACCTTCATAAACCCGGTTCTTATAGAACCTTTATTATAGAAATAATAAATTATCGATTTATGCTTGGCTGCAAATTGTCTTAGAAAATGTTACTCCCTAAGAGATTCTTGCAATTTTCCCTGTTTTCTATTTATTTGATACTCGAAATTCTTTAATTGATATCTTTATACCTTCTGTGAAATGTTTATTTAACATTAAAGAGACCTTTAGACGTTAAGATCTTTTTTGGGTTCTGAAAGGAGATTTGATAAAATGTGGTAGAATTACAGTAAATCATTTATTGATTGAATAGAATATCTCGCGATTTCCCTCCTCGAATTCTTTTACTGACCCAACCTGAAATCCTTTTATATGATGCGTCTAGATCCCTAATGTGCAATTCAATAGAGAATTTCGGATCTAATCCTATTCCACATAGGACTCCTTAGAGATTCTCATTGAAAAGTTGATTCTGCATCTGGAAAACCGGTCAAAAGCGAGAATTCAGGTTTAGAATATCTTAATTTAGTAGAATTTGGCGTAGTCAAAAATAGGGGCTCCGAAAATGAACCCTGTTCCCATATAGAATACGGATCCGAACACTCCGTCAGTAATTGTGAATGTTGCTGTACGGTACTCGATGTATTGACAGATTGTAAAGGATCCTGCTAAGATAAGTGTAAACACTAGTCCTAGTAGGGCTTGTTTTCTGTTACCGTTAATTAGGTAATGGTGGCTGTATGTAAGTGTAGCTCCAGAACTAAGTAGTAGAATAGTGTTCAGAAGTGGAAGGTCTGTTGCTTGAATTGCCTCGATTCCCATAGGTGGTCACATTGCCCCCAGCTCTACTGTAGGACTGATTGCAGAGTGTCCGAATGATCAGAAGATCCCTAAGAAGAATAGAGCCTCAGATAAGATGAATAGGAGGAATCCAAGGTTAATTCCGTTTCTAACAGCTAATGTGTGATGTCCAAGGTATGTACCCTCAGCGATAACATCACGGAATCATAGAGACATTGAGTATACAAGACATACAATTCCAAGGATTACTCAGATACTTGAACCGATATAACCATGCATTGTTAGAGCTGTGTTCATTGCAAGACCGAATAGGCTAAATGACACAAAGAATGGTCATGGTGAGTTTTCCACTAGGTGGTATGGATGGGCTTGGTAGGCCTGTCTGTTGATGTTTAACATTACGTTTTTGTTCATTGTTTATAGAATATTTATCAAAAGTTGAAGAGCTGATTACAGCGACGCATGTGGTGCTGGGGCCATTCTGGATGGCATTTTTATGAGGGGATCTAATTCTTCAATATTTCTAATTTCGCGTTTCACCCCTCGAATCCAGAAGAAAACATTCTAAGGGTCGAAATCCGTGTAAAGGTTAATTCATCACGCGATGGTCCACTCAAGGAGAAATCTAAATTCTGGAGTATTGTATTCAAGAACCCTAAAACATTGGGTCATCAAGGATGCACGAAGGCGAGCATTTATAGTTGAAAATATCAGATGGGCTAGAGTCGAACTAACTAAGTTCTTCACCCAAAGAAGACGCCTAACCGGTTGGCTTCCATCTGAGAGCTTGGGTATAAGTAACAAGAGATTAGTTTAATGGTTATAACGCTCGTTTTACACGCGAGAAATTATAGGTTCAAATCCTATATCTCTTATTTCTGAATGAGAAGGGAATCGAACCCATGAAGGTTTAAACCACTGAGTTTACAGCTCAGCTCCATTTACCAACAATGAAAACCCATCCGAGTGTCATGTTTCCATGGCTCTACTAAGTTAGGGAATCGAACCCTAATCGGTCGATTACAAAACGACTGCTTTACCAATTAAGCTAACTCAGCGCGAGGAGATAAGAAATCATTTAGTTTTATTAATATTAACATATATAATTATGCAATTTATAGTTACCAGGTCATAGTCTTTGACCTATTACTCGTATCTTCTTAGGAAACCGATTCAAACGTAATTCTTTTGGTTTTTATCTTTTACCAACTTAGCTACTCTACCGTGGCTTCTTCTATCATAATAATGATTCTCAATCGAATAGCCAATAGATACACCATTGGTTGGTCCATACTAATCCTTTCGTACTAAGTATGGGATTCCCTTTGATACACACCTATAAAGGATAAGAACCATACTGGCTCACGCCGTATTTAACCCAACTCACGTTACTTTTTAATAGACGAACAGTCTAACCCTTACTAGCGACTGCACCAGTAGGATAAGTAGAGTCGACCTTTTTGTTATCAAATGGCATTTAATCCATTTATCAACTACTCTCGTAGTTGTTCAGACTATGTCTTAACATAAGTATTTTCTATTGAAACAGGATAGTTCATTATTCTAATATCCGTTTTTACTTCATTTTTGATAAAATACTTAGTTTTGGGTTTTCTTGGAAGGATTATTGTTATACTACTCACCTTCTAGTCGTTGAACGTTAGATATTATTTAATACTTTAAAGTATTCTGTATAAATATCTATTCGCTGCAAATAGTCCATTATAGGAGGTCTTTGCAATTTACCCAATTTAGCCTCGACATCGATATCTATAGATCATACGTTTTGTTGTATAGATCTAAAGGGAAATCTTCTTTCATCGAGGTGCCAAACATGGTTTACAATATGTACTCTTTCACCATATCAGCCTGTTCATTATGTTACGATTACGCAATTGCGTACCTGCTCGCAGGACAGTCGCATTACCAACTGTATCTCCAACTGTTACCAGTTGGTTCAGACTATTTCATCTGCCAAAGGCTCACATGATAACAAAATTCTAATAATTTCTTAATTTTATTCTTCATCATGGTTTTTTTTTATTTTGTTTGGTTTATTGCCTTGGCTGTTGGGCGCTCCAACCGTAATTTAAAGAGCGAAAGCCCTGTAATGTGGAAAGATGAGAGTAATCATCTCTACGGTATCGGAAAGATTATTGTTGATAGAACTCACTTTCTAGTCGTTAAACGTTTCTATATCACCTCTCGAAAGAGTCTATCGACATAGACTTCGCTGTAGATTGTCCATTTAATGGAGATCCCTACAATTCACCCAATTTACTACTTTTTGACCAAAAAGCAGCATTCAAGAGTATTACTACTCAGGGGGACAACAATTCATCCCTAGCGTAACTTTTATCCGTTATCATTGCACCGGTTCTACCAGTGGCAATTGTTCACTATACCATACTTAAGTACTTGTTCCATTTGTAGATGTTACAACTTCAATGTGATTATGCTATTACACTTGCCCAATATTTTTATATTGATTGATTTCTAGATCAATTGCATCACACCTTGACTTTTCTATTATTTAATTCAACACCAATCCAAATGAAAAGGTGGTGAATATATGGGATTATTCGAGAAACGTTTGTTTCCTTCGGATTATTTGCGAACGTATGTTATTTATCATCTGGACATATTCAGATACTTTTGCTGAAATGTGCGCCCCACACAAACTATCATATAGAGATTGTCACCTTTGACCCCTAAGAAACCCGTGAGGGTCCGGAATCGGAATTCTATTAGGGGACATTTACTGGTTTAGACATATTACGCCAAGATAATAGGTTTCTCATGGAATGATAATATCATACCTAATAATTGATCACCGCGAACGGCTCTCACTGAATATTTAGCGTAACATCTCAGTCTTTCTATACATAGTAAAGTTGCATAGGGTCTTTCTGTCCTCTTATAGGTACACGGTATCTTCACCGCGATTCCAATTTCACTGAGCTTATCGTAGATACAGTTATAGCATCATTACGTCATTCATGCAGGACTATATTTAGTAGACACATGGCTAATCAAATTTATCATGCTTAGTCGAATTTTCGTTTTTTTTTACATTCTTGGTCTTTAAAGGAGATTTCTCAGAAATGAGATTTTGGGTCGAGATATCGTTTAGTTTACTACCGAGATACACTTTTCAATATTTAGATTACTCCAAATATTCATGTAGATCGTTAATAAATTTATATCTGATGGGTGTAGACCCTGAAGCTCTCGTTACTTTTCGAGATTCTCCTTCGGAACCCGCCTGTTATGGATATATTATCCATATTTTACGTTCTAACTAAGTTTAGAAGGGATTTTGATGTGATACCCTCTTTCGAGGGCCATTAGAGTATATCTTAACCATCTTTTACTATTCGTAATCAATGATAACTACCGTATACTCGTTGCTCTTTTACAAAATTCTTTACGAATTCTGACTTAGATACGCGATTGTCCATTATACTTTCGTATATCTTATGTGCTGTTACCATACCTGAGTAATTAGTTCAGCCACTCATAAAGTTTCCATTATGGTTTGGTGACATAAGCTTTAGGAGGTTCCCGTAGTTTGATAGTTTACACCCACTTGACATTGCCATCCCAAGGGCAATTTGCAGGAATTTCGCTACATTATGATCCTCACGTTAAGACCGCTATTTTATAGTTGTTAAACTCCCCGCAAGAACACGGGGCCTATTATTCACTACAATTGAGCAGAGTTCACACGATATACTACCACTTATTGTTTTTGCATCGTGCTGTGTTTTTAGTAAACAGTTGTGCTATCTTTTTTTCTGTGACCCTGAAAGGGCATTCCGTTTTGACTAACATTTAGAATTATTTTTGCCGAGTTCATTTACGATAATTGTCTCATTCATCTTCATATTCTCTACTAGCTTACCTGTGTCGGTCTCCATTACGGTTTTTGTTATTTCCCGAATCGCAAACATTAATTTCTTTCGAATATGCGACTAACTCTCCCTATTGTTGGTACCCTTTCGGGTTCTTTCAACTTAAGGGCCGATTTTATGGTAAAACCTGAAGCTTTAGATGATAAGATTTGAATCTTATTTGCGTTACTCATGTTAGCATTCTCTATTTAATTACCTTCCTCACGGATTCATTAAATGTACCACTATCATCAACGTCTTGTTATGACGTCAATACAAGTTCTCGGTTGAATTTTTTAGACCCGTTGAATCTATGATAACGAGATTACTCACTTGGATTAGTAAGTTATTACACTTTTATTAAAAGATAGTTACTATCAAACCAACTAACTAATTGTATTATAATTTCGTCATCTTATGTTCACTTAGAATTCTATTTGGGACCTTCATACTTGTGTTAGGCTGTTTCCTTGTCGATTACTCACCTTATCGCGAATAATCTGACTCGAATCAAGAACCCCCGAAGGAGCTGGATTATTATTTCTGAGATTAAACACCGGTGATAAAAACTTTACATTCCCCCACATAGGTCCATTATTTCTAATGGATGATCTATAAACAGTGTTAAGTGCTATACTTTCTTGGCTTTCGCCTTCTTAATCCTTCATGATTCGGCTATACTTACATATATTTCGTGGTAAACCAGCTAGCTGTCCATATGGTTGATATTTCACTTCTTATCACAATTCCTCTGATACTATTGCAACAGTAACCAGTTCAGTCGTTTTTCACACTTGATCATGATAAGATCATGGACTTTCGGGTCATATACCAATAACTCCCTCAATATGCGGTATTTCGATTTCTCTACGACAAATTCTTGTCTTGCTATTGATATATACTTGCCAACCCATTATACAAGAGGTGCTAATTTCAAAATTTCTTTTTCATTATGCTCATAAAAACGCTGATTTCTTTTGTTCCCTCACGGTACTACTTCTGCTTATATCTCAGTATTTAGTCTTAGTGATAGTTTCACTCTTTTCATACACGCTTTCTTTGTCGCATATTACTTCTTTGACTCTTTATTTTTCGTTCACCACTACTCAATAAATCTTGGTTATTTTCCTTTCCTTAAACTACTTAGATGTTTCAGTTCGTTTAGTTCTTTTTTTGGCTTTTACCTATGGAATCAAAACTTCGTTTCTTTATTTTCCATATTCTGAGATATAGCTAACTAAATCCTCAACGGTTTCTTACATACTAAATGATTCATTTCATATCATTCCTTATTACTTATAT